ATTCTACCGAACAAGTGACTATTTTCAACAAATCATAAGGATATTGGTACCCTTTACCTTATCTTCGGGGCATGAGCAGGAATAGTAGGGACTTCTTTAAGCCTACTAATTCGGTCAGAATTAGGAAACCCAGGGACCCTGATTGGAGATGATCAAATCTATAATGTCATCGTTACAGCCCACGCCTTCATCATAATTTTCTTTATAGTTATACCTATCGTTATTGGAGGCTTTGGTAACTGACTTATCCCCCTAATATTAGGTGCGCCTGACATAGCTTTCCCTCGAATAAATAACATAAGATTCTGGCTTCTCCCTCCTTCACTTACCCTCCTAATTATAAGAAGAGTTGTAGAAAATGGGGCTGGAACAGGATGGACAGTATACCCCCCACTGTCATCCAATATCGCCCACGGAGGATCTTCAGTAGACCTGGCTATTTTCAGGCTCCACCTAGCAGGTGTCTCTTCTATTCTAGGTGCAGTTAACTTTATCACTACAGTAATCAATATACGGCCAGCAGGAATAACATTTGACCGAATACCATTATTCGTATGAGCAGTAGCAATTACTGCCCTTCTCCTACTGCTCTCTTTACCAGTCCTAGCTGGGGCTATTACAATGCTCTTGACTGACCGTAATCTAAATACCTCATTTTTTGACCCGGCAGGTGGTGGAGACCCAATTCTTTACCAACACCTATTCTGATTCTTTGGGCACCCTGAAGTATACATTTTAATTCTTCCAGGGTTTGGAATAATCTCCCATATTATTAGGCAAGAAAGAGGTAAAAAGGAAGCATTCGGTAGATTAGGTATAATCTATGCAATAATAGCAATTGGACTACTAGGATTTGTAGTATGAGCACACCACATATTTACAGTAGGAATAGACGTAGATACACGAGCCTACTTTACCTCAGCTACAATAATCATTGCAGTTCCCACCGGAATTAAAATTTTCAGATGACTCGCCACTCTTCATGGTACTCAGATCAATTATTCTCCTTCTATGCTATGAGCCCTTGGCTTTGTATTCCTATTCACAGTGGGAGGCTTAACTGGAGTTGTCCTAGCAAATTCCTCTATTGATATTATACTACACGATACTTACTATGTAGTTGCGCACTTTCACTACGTCTTATCGATAGGAGCAGTATTTGCCATTATAGGCGGATTTGTCCAATGATTCCCCTTATTTACTGGCTTATCCTTAAACGACAAACTTTGTAAAATTCAATTTCTCATTATATTTATTGGCGTAAACCTGACCTTTTTCCCACAACACTTTCTAGGACTAAGCGGAATACCCCGACGATACTCAGATTACCCTGATGCATATGCTCTTTGAAACATTGTATCCTCAGTTGGATCAGTAATTTCCCTTGTAGGTGTCCTTTTCCTAATCTTCATCATCTGAGAAACATTCACTGCAAAACGTAAGAGTCTCCTCCCCCTAAATATGTGTACTTCAATTGAATGACTTCAAACTCTTCCTCCTGCTGAACACAGTTATTCAGAGCTTCCTATGCTATCTTCTAACTTCTAATATGGCAGACTAGTGCAACGGACTTAAACCCCGTGTATAAAGGTTAGCCTTTTTTTAGAAATAGCAACCTGGAAAACTCTCCTTCTTCAAGATAGATCATCCCCTTTGATAGAACAACTATCTTTCTTTCACGACCACACTCTCCTGGTACTTACAATCATTACTATTCTTGTGGGCCATTTAATAACAAGTCTACTTTTCAACAAATTGAATCATCGTTATCTTCTTGAAGGGCAACTGATTGAAGTAATCTGGACAGTTCTACCAGCCATTACTTTAATTTTTATTGCACTTCCTTCCCTACGATTAATTTATATCCTAGACGAGACCAACAACCCCTTACTAACAATCAAAACAATTGGGCACCAATGATATTGATCATACGAATATTCAGATTTCAAAAACCTTGAATTTGACTCGTACATAACCCCGATTAATGAAATAGCCCCATGAAATTTTCGACTCCTTGATGTAGACAACCGAATCGTAGTACCCTTCAAAACCCAAGTCCGTATACTAGTTACTGCCGCAGACGTAATTCACTCATGAACTATCCCTTCACTAGGAGTTAAAGTTGATGCAACCCCTGGACGATTAAACCAGACAAACTTTCTTTCTAACCGTTCAGGACTATTCTACGGCCAGTGTTCAGAAATCTGTGGCGCAAACCACAGATTTATACCTATTGTCGTAGAAAGAATTTCACCTAATTTCTTCATTAAATGAATTTCTAAAATAATCAGGCTTTCATTAGATGGCTGAAAGCAAGCAATGGTCTCTTAAACCTTAATATAGTAAACTAGCACTTACTTCTAATGAAAAATTTAGTTAATTCATAACATTAGTTTGTCAAGCTAAAGTAAATAAAAATATTAATTTTTGATTCCACAAATAGCCCCGCTAAATTGACTGACCCTTCTATTCTACTTTATTTTACTCTTCATATTCACTAATTCTATAAATTTTTACTCATTTTTATACAAAAAAAATCATAGTCCTGGAACATCAATCACCTCAGTTAAAACCACTTGAAAATGATTATAAACTTATTCTCATCGTTTGACCCCTCATCTAATTGAAACTTATCACTTAATTGAATAAGAAGGTTGCTATGCTTAATCCTAATCCCGTCAATATTCTGACTTGTGCCGTCACGCCTTAATATATTATGAATTAAAATTACCTTAACTTTACATAAGGAATTTAAAACCTTAATAGGTCCTAATTCAAGAGGAAGAACCCTTATCTTTGTATCTCTATTTTCATTTATCCTAATAAATAATTTCATAGGGTTATTCCCATACATTTTTACCAGAACTAGACATATAGTTTTAACCCTAGGATTAGCCCTTCCCGCATGACTAACATTTATACTCTTTGGTTGAATCAATCACACCATCCATATATTTGCCCACTTAGTTCCCCAAGGAACTCCCCCTGTTCTCATACCATTTATAGTATGTATTGAAACCATTAGAAATATTATCCGACCAGGGACCCTAGCAATCCGGCTATCTGCTAATATAATTGCAGGACACCTTCTAATAACGCTCCTGGGAAACACCGGACCCTCACTATCTGTTTACATAGTAAATATTTTAATTTTAGTCCAAATCATACTGCTACTCCTAGAGTCTGCAGTATCAATTATTCAATCATATGTATTTGCAGTACTTTCAACACTCTACTCTAGAGAAGTTAACTAATGCATAAAAATCACCCATTCCACTTAGTAGACGTTAGGCCTTGGCCAATCTTAGGATCATTAAGAGCCTTAATTATAATAACAGGAATTATTAAATGATTTCATCTATACTCGCCTGACCTCATTTCCATCGGTTTTCTCTCTATGCTATTAATTATGTACCAATGATGACGTGACATCTCTCGAGAAGGAACATTTCAAGGATTACACACTCTAAACGTTACAATCGGGCTACGATGAGGAATAATTTTATTTATTACTTCAGAAATCTTCTTTTTTATTAGATTCTTCTGAGGGTTTTTCCACAATAGACTAGCACCAGCTATCGAAATAGGAATAATATGACCACCTAAGGGAATTTTAACATTTAATCCTATCCAAATTCCACTTCTTAACACCCTAATCCTCCTAACGTCAGGCCTAACTGTTACTTGAGCCCACCACGGACTAATAGAAAACAATTACAAACAAGCCCTCCAAGGACTAGTAATTACAGTTATCTTAGGAATTTACTTTTCTATCCTACAGGGATATGAATATTATGAGTCATCATTCACAATCTCTGATGCAGCCTATGGTTCATCATTTTTTATAGCAACTGGCTTCCACGGTATTCACGTAATTATCGGTTCAACTTTCCTCCTAGTAAGCCTATCCCGGCACCTAATAAATCACTTTTCCCAAATCCATCACTTTGGTTTTGAAGCCGCCGCCTGATACTGGCACTTCGTAGATGTAGTATGGCTATTCTTATATATCTCAATTTACTGATGAGGTAGGTATTTATATAGTATAATAATTATATTTGACTTCCAATCAAAAGATCTAATAGTTAGTATAAATAACGTTTTATTTGGTATTTTTAACAATCATCATCGCAGTAATCACAATCCTAATACTTTTAATCGTAAATATAATTTCAAAAAAAACTTTTATTGACCGAGAAAAAAGGTCCCCTTTCGAGTGTGGATTTGACCCTAAATCAACAGCTCGGCTACCATTCTCTCTACACTTCTTTCTTATTGCCGTAATCTTCCTCATTTTTGATGTAGAAATCACACTCCTATTTCCCTTAATTATAAGTCTAAAAATGAGTAGGTTAACTAGCTACTGTTTAATCCTATCAACCTTTATTATAATTCTAGTAATTGGACTATTCCATGAATGAAACCAGGGAGCCCTAGACTGATCTTCCTAGGATAATAGTTAACTATAACATTTAATTTGCATTTAAAAAGTATTGAAAACCTCAATTTATCTTAAATAAGAAGCAAATCATTGCATTTAGTTTCGACCTAAAAATCTGGTTACATTTTAACCCTTATTTATTAATTGAAACCAAAATAGAGGTATGTCACTGTTAATGACAAAACTGAATGAATATTCCAATTAAAGAAATATAATAAAGTAAGCTTCTAACTTAACTAATAGCGTCTTAACGTTAATATTTCTATTTATATAGTTTAAGTAAAACATTACATTTTCACTGTAAAATTAAATCATTTTTATAAATATTCAAAAACCTCAGGTTTCCTTGATATCTTCAATATCATGCTCTAAATATAAGCTATTTAAATAAACCAAAATAAAAACAAATAAAGTAACTGCCAAAATAAAGAACAATTTAATCCTATTTCCTAATACTTCCTGTATTAACTTAGAATTGTTAACCAAATGATTATAAAGATTTTGACTTCCATAAAACTCCACTCAACCTTGGTCCAAAGATTTAATATACAAATTACCAAGTATAATAAAAGGATAATTTAATCCAAAGGTAGAAAGAACAGGTATATTCCATATACCCGCTAAATAACTAGACACCCCTAGATACTTTAAAGACAAATTTTCACAACCAATAGAAAACTTGGCTGTTAAAAACCCAATAAATATTCCTATTGTAATAACCAATAAAGTTAACACCTTTATTAACCCAGGTAAAATAATTGCATACAATGAATCAAAAATTAATCAGGACAGAACCCTGCCCATAGTAACAACTAAAAAAATTAAACCCCCTATACCTCGAAGCATAATGTTTCCTCCGTCTGAAAGACCGACTAAAGAAAAAAAATTCAAATCCCCGACAAATAAATAATACACCAAACGAAACCTATAACTTACAGTCAAACCCACAGAAACATAAAAAATTAAATAAATATAACAATTTAAGTATCCCATTGATATAACCTCTGCAATTAAATCCTTAGAATAAAATCCTGAAAGAAAGGGAATCCCACACAAAGACAAATTGCATACATTTATAAATACGCAAGTCAAAGGTATAGAACAAACTAAAGAACCTATTAAACGAATATCCTGAGTATTGGATACATTATGAATTACATTGCCCGCACACATAAAAAGTAAAGCCTTAAACAAAGCATGAGTCAACAAATGAAAAAAGGCCAATTTATAGCCCCCTAAAGATAAAATTATTATTATTAGCCCAAGCTGACTCAAAGTCGATAACGCAATAATTTTCTTTAAATCAAATTCAAAATTAGCCCCAAGTCCAGATATAAACATAGTTATCCTAGATATAAATAATAAAAACATTATTATTTCATCTCCTATTGAATAATTAAAACGAATTAACAAATAAACTCCTGCAGTAACCAAAGTAGAAGAATGAACCAAAGAAGAAACAGGAGTAGGCGCCGCTATAGCAGCTGGAAGCCAAGAAGAAAATGGAATCTGAGCTCTTTTAGTCATAGCAGCAAGAATTACCAACCTTGTAATTACAACTATATAAAAATCAGCCTTTATTTCCTCCAAGAAAAACACATAATTTCATCTACCATAATTTAATATTCAAGCAATAGATATCAAAAGAGCAACATCACCAACACGATTAGTCAAAGCAGTAATCATTCCCGCATTAAAAGACTTCACATTTTGATAATAAATAACCAAGCAATAAGAAACTAGACCAAGCCCGTCCCAACCAAGGATAATTGAAATCAAATTAGGGCTAATAATCAATAATATTATGGACAAAACAAACATAACAACAAGTATAATAAATCGATTTAAATTCAAATCCCCGTCCATATACTCATTTCTATAAAAAATTACTATTGAAGAAATAAATAATACAAAACTCATAAATAAAGTTGACATTCAATCAAATAAAAAAGTCATTACAACTGGTCTAGAATTAATTAGCAAAACCTCATATTCATAGAAATAAGTCATTTCACCAATCATCAGCCACACTCTAATTGAAAATAAAGTCAATCTAAGAAACAAAAAAATTAAAAAATAACAAAAACAGACATTAATAATTATTTAAAATACAATCGTATAACTTTGACTCCACAAATCAATGTTTTGTTTAAACTACTTAAATACAATCATAAACACATCAATTCCCCCTTTAATACCAAGATATTTAGGGGTAACCAATGTAAAATTAAAAGAAGATACTCACGAGCATTGCCTGAATCGAAAGGGTACAACCCAGTATATACACTCCCGTGCTGCCTAAAAGCATATAAATAAAGCGAATAAACAGCCCCGAAAAATGAAAGTAACATTAAAGCAATCATATTTAACGAATCATAAGAAAGAACTCTATTAATAAGTATAATTTCCCCCATTAAATTCAAGGAAGGAGGAGCAGCTATATTCGAAGAAACAAACAAAAACCACCATAAAGAAAGGCTAGGAATTAAATTAATTAACCCCTTGTTTAAATATAAGCTACGTCTCATAACACGTTCATAATTAAAATTAGCTAAACAAAAAAGCCCAGATGAACAAAGGCCATGGGCAATTATCATAAGAAGAGCACCTCTTATCCCTCAAAAACTCATCGTCAAAATTCCTCTGACTGCCAACCCCATATGAACTACAGAAGAATAAGCTACCAATGACTTAATATCACTCTGACGAATACAAACCAAGGAAATAAACACACCCCCCACTATTCTAAGACCAATAAAAACATAATTGATTGATAGACCTAACCCTAAAAAAACCACTAGCATCCGCATCAGCCCATAACCACCTAACTTTAATATAACTCCTGCTAAAATTATTGACCCGGCTACAGGGGCCTCAACATGCGCCTTAGGCAACCATAAATGAACAAAAAATAAAGGGATTTTTACAAAAAATACTGCATTCATACAAAGATACAATAGAATTCTATTAAAACCTTCCCCCAAAAAATAAAAATCCAAAGTGCCATAAAGCACATAATAATAAAAAATAGTAATCATTATAGGTAAAGAAGCAAGCAAAGTATAAAACAAAAGATAGACACCAGCCTGTAAACGTTCTGGTTGATAGCCCCAACCTACAATCAATAACAATGTAGGTACCAACCTAACCTCAAAGAAAATATAAAACATAAATAAATTCAAAGAAGAAAAAGCTAGAAATAAAGATACTATTAATAAAACCATAACAAATATAAATAAATGAGTAAAAACCCCTGTATAATAAACCTTCTGACTAGCAAGAATTATTAACAGGCAAACTCAAAAACTCAATAAAATTATCAAATAAGAAAGTAAGTCCATGCCAAAAACATAAGAAAGATATATGTAAGTATAATTAAATCTAAACCTAACCAAAAATCCTAGGGAAACCAAAACCCAAGCAAACTGAACCAATCAAAAATAATTTAATAAACCTAGAGGAGTCAATATAAATAAAACAAAAACAAATTTTATCATAACAAATTAAACCTTTGAAAATAATCATTACCATGGGTACGAATCATTGAAACTAATATAGATAGACCCAAAGCCCCCTCGCAAACCCTAAAAGTTAAGAAAATCATGGAAAAAAAATAGTCATTACCTAAAACTCTTAAATATATAAACATATTAAAATACAATGCTAAAACTATAAATTCAATTCTTAACAACATTAAAAGTAAATGCTTACGATTAAGACTAAATACAAGTAAGCCCCTAAAGAACATTAGTATACCCATATAAAAATATATTATCATTAGTTTTAATAATTTAATTAAAATATTGGTCTTGTAAACCAAAAATAAGGTTCACTTTTAAAACATCAGGAAAAAGACTTTCCCATCTCTAATCTCCAAAATTAGTATTTTAACTTAAACTATTTCCTGAAATAACCCTTTTAATAATAAATTTAACATTCTCAGCAATTTTCCTCACACTTTCACACCCTTTATCTCTAGGATTGGTACTATTGATTCAAACAACAACTATCAGGCTAATAACTGGAGCTATATGTATTAACTTCTGATTCTCTTATATTCTATTCCTAATTATAGTAGGAGGCATGCTAATCCTATTCATTTACATAACCAGAATTGCATCAAATGAAAAATTCAGATTCAGGCCCAAGACAAGTTCACCTACACTAATCGCCTTTCTATGTATTTTAATACCCACCGCTATAACTTTCATATCTGATAACCCAACATCAAACTCCATGACCACGTTTCTGCCTAAAGACTTGGCCATCTCTATAATCAAATATACATCTATACCAATAAGAATTCTCTTGGTATTTATAATAATTTACCTCTTCATTACTCTAATTGCAACCGTTAAAATTATTGATACAAAAAGTGGCCCCCTACGACCAAAGACCTAATGAAAATACCTTTACGAAAAATATCCCCAGCGGTTAAAATTATCAACAATTCTCTTATTGATTTACCCTCCCCCTCTAACATCTCTTTACTATGAAACTTCGGATCCCTTCTAGGTCTATGCTTGGGAATTCAAATTATTACAGGAATCTTCCTTGCTATACACTACTGCCCCAACGTAGAAATAGCCTTTAATAGAGTAATTCATATCTGTCGAGACGTTAACTATGGATGACTAATTCGTACCCTCCATGCCAACGGAGCCTCATTCTTCTTCATCAATATTTATATTCACGCCGGTCGGGGCATCTACTACAGATCATACAACTTAAAGCACACTTGAATAGTAGGAGTCATCATTATATTCATAGTTATAGCAACAGCTTTCCTAGGTTATGTTCTTCCTTGGGGACAAATATCATTTTGAGGAGCTACAGTAATTACTAACCTTCTCTCTGCTATCCCCTATTTAGGAACCTCTATTGTTCAATGAATCTGAGGAGGATTCGCAGTTGATAATGCTACCTTAACCCGCTTCTTTTCATTTCACTTCCTGTTCCCATTTATTATTACTGCACTAGTAATAATTCACCTTCTTTTCCTCCACCAAACAGGGTCAAATAACCCCCTAGGTACAAATAGAAACATCGACAAAATTCCATTCCACCCTTATTTTTCATTTAAAGACCTACTTGGATTTATTATTATAACCGCCACATTAATTATCCTTTCCCTCACAAACCCATACCTACTAGGAGACCCTGACAACTTTATCCCAGCTAATCCCCTTGTTACACCAGTTCATATTCAACCAGAATGATACTTTCTATTTGCCTATGCTATTCTACGCTCAATCCCTAATAAACTTGGAGGAGTTGTAGCTCTAATCACAAGAATTGCTATTTTAATGATCTTACCTTTTACCAACCATAAAAATTTTATAAGAAATCAATTCTACCCTATTAATAAAATCCTATTCTGAACAATAGTTACTACAGTAGCCCTTCTTACCTGAATCGGCGCGCGACCCGTAGAAGACCCATACATTTTAACAGGACAAATCCTAACTGTAATTTACTTCCTATACTACATTGCCAACCCTACAACATTTAAAATCTGAGACAAAATATTATACAGATAACTAATGAACTTGTATAAGTGTATATTTTGAAAGTATAAAAAAGAGACCACAATTCTCTATTAGTTTATACTAAATTTTATTAACTACAATAATAAGATGAAAACAATCATCTTAAAATTAAAAAAAAGAAATAAATAATGTAAAGCACTAGGAAGAAGCCTTTTCCAAGCCAGATACATTAATTTATCATAACGAAATCGAGGTAAAGTCCCCCGAACCCAAATTCAGCCAAAAGAAATAACCGTCAACTTAACAAAAAAGAAAAAGGAATAAATATCCCCTCCAAGAAAAATTAAAACTCTTAGTATTCTCATAAACAAAATACTAGCATACTCAGCCAAAAAAATCAAAGCAAAACCGCCTCTTCTATATTCAATGTTAAACCCAGAAACCAATTCAGATTCCCCCTCAGCAAAATCAAAAGGTGTCCGATTAGTCTCTGCTAATCCTGAAATAAACCACATTAAACTCAAAGGAAATATAAAAAATATTAACCAAATGTGCTTCTGAACCGTAGAAAAATCATATAAATTTATTCTAAGAACCAAAAAGATAAAAGACATTAAAATTAAAGCCAACCTTACCTCATAAGAAATTGTTTGTGCTACCGAGCGTAAACTGCCTAATAAAGAATACCTAGAATTAGAAGATCACCCAGCTAACATCAAAGAATAAACGGACAACCTAGAAACTCTAAGAAAAAATAAAATAGACAAATCAAAACTAAGAAAAACTCTCACAAAAGGCAAACACATTCACAACAACAAACTAATAATTAAGTTTACCATAGGAGACAAATAATAAATATTAAAATTAGCCATAAAAGGGAAAGTCTGCTCTTTAGTAAAAAGTTTAATTGCATCTCTAAAAGGCTGCAAAAGACCCACAAACCCTACCTTATTAGGCCCCTTCCGAATTTGGATGTAACCCAAAACTTTACGTTCCAACAAAGTTAAAAAAGCAACTCCCACCAAAACACAAATCACTAAAATTAACATTGAAACAAACAACAGAAACAAATCAAAAAAATAAATTGTTATTTGTAATTATATTACATATAAAGATTCTAAATCTATTGCACTAGTCTGCCAAAATAACAATTTAACTCAAACAAGAAAATATTATTTAAATATTCGGTCCTTTCGTACTAAAATATTTTAATTATAAAAGATAGAAACCAACCTGGCTCACACCGGTTTAAACTCAGATCATGTAAAGTTTTAAAAGTCGAACAGACTTAAATTCTTAGCTTCTACACCAAGACTTAACTTTAATCCAACATCGAGGTCGCAATCCCTTTTATTGATAAGAACTCTCCAAAAAAATTACGCTGTTATCCCTAAGGTAATTTGTTCTTTTAATCCAGATCCCAGGATCAATTAATCACCAATCAGTGTTAAAACAAACAGAAGTTAACCCAATTCTAATGTCACCCCAACAAAATAAATTAAACACCAGACAAATTAAAACCCTTAAATGCCTAGAAATCGAATCTATTAAACTCTATAGGGTCTTCTCGTCTTTCTATAAAATTTAAGCTTTTTAACTTAAAAATAAAATTCAAACAAATTAGAATGAGACAGAAACTTCCTCATCCGACCCTTCATTCCAGCTTTCAATTAAAAAACTAATGATTATGCTACCTTTGCACAGTCAAAATACTGCGGCTATTTAATTCATCATGGAGCAGGCCAAACCTTAAATAATTAACAAAAAGACATGTTTTTATTAAACAGGTGGGAAATATATTTGCCGAGTTCCTTACCCTAACCTTTACGTTATAAAAACCCAACAATTCACATTTACTAATTCTACCATTATTCCTAATCCCTTTAAATTAAAGAATATATTTTAGTAAAAAACCTAAATGAAATATAAATAATTCTAACCAAATAACTAATTATAACATCTTACAAAAGATAGAAAATTCTAATCCTACTTATTATTAAATCACTTATCATTATAAAAATTTAATTCAAAGCTCATCCCTTGAATTATACCCACCATCTGGTATTCTAATATAAAAAAATAAAAATACCAATCAAGCATAAAATTAAATTTATTTCCTAAAAAACTAGATATATTATAAAACGAATAACATTTCATTTCCATTAAAATATTAGTGATATTATTGCTACAATAACGCCCATATTCTAATAACTCTTTATAATTCGAGAAAACTAAATAATTAATTTTTTTTAATAAACCCTGATACACAAGGTACAAGAAATCAGCTTTTCTTTAAACAACTTGAAAAATTTCTATTACTATACTATTATCTATAAATAAAAAAATCTATTCTTTAACAATAATAAGAAAACCAATAATTTGAGTAAAAAAAACCGACAAATTAATTTATTAAGTTACTAAGTTCAAATTAAATTGATTCTCACAATTTCCCTTTTAATGTAAATAAAATACTTATAACAAGCTCTAATTCGCATTCTAGGCTCATTTTCCAATAAGCCTACTTTGTTACGACTTATTCCATATTAAATGAAAGCGACGGGCGATATGTGCATATTTTAGAGCATAATCATTTTATATAAATCTATAAAATTACTTTCAAATCCAATTTACTAAGACTTTTCAAATTCAAAGACTAACTATCACTACAATGTAACCCATTTTAACTTTAAAATAAACTGCACCTTGATCTGAACTCACTTCTACTCTGACCAATTGAACATTCTATTTCTCCTAAAATATTCAAACTACGACGATATACAAATTAAAATTCAAAGTAAAGCTAATCGTGGGCTATCAATTAAAAAACAGGTTCCTCTGAAAAGACTAAAATACCGCCAAATTTTTTAATTTTAAAGACCATAACTAATAGTAATTTTAACCAATAAATCACTCTCCTAATAATAGGGTATCTAATCCTAGTTTATAATGAAACTTCCTAACCTCAAAAACACTTGAATAAATTACCCCAAATTTAAAATTTCACCTAATAAATTCAGTTATAACTTATAATATTGCACATTTAATTAAATTAAATAAATTTAGCTTAAATAATTTGTATAACCGCAACTGCTGGCACAAATTAGGTTTATATTTAAATAAATTTCTAAGTCTAAAATTACTTAATTCTTAAAACTCAATACTGCTAAACCGTTAGAATTATCTAAATCCTAAGTTCTCAATGAATTACATATACATAAATCATACAGCTAAATCCTAAGCCAAAATAAAACTTTTTGTCTATTTATACCATCATAATCAACAAATATTTTGAAATTCCTCCCCTCAGAAAAAAAAAATCACTAGAAAAACCTATTCCATCCCGCAATTACCCCCATAACCGCCGGAAGCCCCCAGTAATTTTAAATAAAAATACCTGTATTTAAATTTAAAATTATTTAAATAAATTTTTCTAACATATTTTTTAAAATTAACTATAATATTTATTCTTTAAACTAAAACTTTTCTTATAAAAGGTTATTAACTGTTTACATATACAATTTTATAGATTAATTAAGTCAATTAAAATAAAATGAAAGTAAAATTTAAATAATTATTATTAGAGATCTGGATCTACAAAAATGTCTATAGTATGTATTTACATGGTTTTTTTTTTTTTTTATAAATAATATATTTATTATATATTAATATATATATTAATGTTTAATATCTAATTATTTTTCAATTATAATAGAATTTCAAAATAAATAAATTAATAATGATTATATTAAATTAAAATTTTAATATATATATATACATATAATATCTCATTATATAAAATAATTAAATAATAAGTTATAATTATAATTAGGATAAATAATCAATTAATAATCAGATTAGCATTTATGATTAATTTTATTCCTCCTAATATGTATTTATTAATTATATAAGAAAATCATGTATTAAGAGGTTATTAATATTAATATAGACCTTTCTATTATTAATCAATTTATTTCTATATATATATAAATTAATTTTATAAAAATATAAAGTTATACGATTTAATTATAACTTAAATCAAAATATAAATTGCTAACTTAATTACATTAAACTTTAATTGAGTGTAAAAAATAAGCAAAAACGCTTAAAAATCGTCAATTTAAATTTTACGAGTTTTCCCCCCTACCTCAAATATCGGCGCATTTTATTTTTCCTTCGAATCAGAATAAAATTCCCTGCCATTCAAACCTACTAAAAACGCAAAACAAAATCAAATCTGCTTTAACCCATTAATCTTAACATGTTAGTTACAAAACGTTATATGTTAATAAAGTTTTAGTGAAGTGCCTGAACCAAAAGGATTATTTTGATAGAATAAAACATGCAGCCGCCTGCCTTCATTATATTTGACAGAATTAAACTGCCCCCTGGAACATCAAAAGTTCCCATACATCATATACTAAAATATAAAAAGATAAGCTAAATAAGCTATTAGGTTCATACCCTGACTATGAAAGCCCGGCCTTTCTCTTTTTAATAACAAAATTATACAAAATCCTATTCTTCAACTCCATAATATTAGGTACACTCCTTGCGATCTCCTCATCCTCATGACTAGGAATATGGATAGGACTAGAAATTAACTTACTCTCAATTATCCCTTTAATAAATTCACCCAAAACCCCTCTCTCCTCAGAGGCTTCCCTAAAATACTTCATTACCCAAACCATGGCCTCCTTGATCCTCCTGCTCTCTATCGTTCTAATAATAGTTTCAGGTAAATTTATTACCCCCATAATAAATTCTACCTTTATAACATTATTGAATTCAGCTTTATTAACCAAGCTAGGAGCAGCGCCATTCCATTTCTGATTCCCTGAAGTTATAGAAGGTCTCGATTGAATTAACTGTACAATTCTATTAACATGACAAAAAATCGCACCCATAATCCTAATCATAAATAATCCTCCTATAGAAAACTTCTTACTCATTGTTATTCTTCTATCCCTGATAATTAGAACCCTTATAAGTCTCAACCAAATTAGTTTACGAAAAATCATAGCTTTCTCCTCTATCAACCACATCGCCTGGATAATCTCAGCCTCTATTGTTTCATTTCCCGTATGAACCATTTATCTATTAGTATACATCATCATTACAATAAACCTTACTTTTATCTTCAATGAAAGAAAAATCTTCTTTCTAAGTCAAATCCCAAGATTCATGAATCAAAGTAAAATTATTAAGCTTACAATAATAATCAATTTCCTATCCTTAGGGGGATTACCCCCATTCCTAGGTTTTATACCTAAATGATTTACCATCAATTGAATAATCACCAACAATTACCTTGTATTAGCCTTACTCCTAATTATTGCAACCCTAATCATATTATTCGTCTATGTGCGAATCATGATAACGTCAATAATCGTTAGACACAACGAACCTAAACTTTTCCCCGTAAAGTTAAACAAAGCTACACCCCTCATAATCAATTTCTTGACTATTTCCAGATTAATTAGTTGTACACTTATATGCAACTTATCCTAAGGATTTAAGTTAAAGAACAAACTAACAGCCTTCAAAGCTGTAAATAGAGGGGCTCTAAGCCTTAAGTTTAAAAAATTACTTACCTTTAAATTTGCAATTTAAAATCATATGCTTGACTATTAAACTAAAACTATGGTAGAAGAATCAAATTCGTGAATAAATTTACAATTTATTGCCTAAACCTCGGCC